GGAAAAGGCCCGTAGCAAAAATGATGATTTTACGTATGGACAATTCCTCAATACCTTGTTCATTCGCAACAAAATATTTTCTTTGTGCGTCGGTAAAAAAAAACATGCTTTTTGGTGGAGAGATACTCTTTCAGCAATCGAGTCACAGGTATCTAACATATTCATACCTAAGGATTTTCCACAAAGTGGTGACGAAACGGATAACTTGTACAAATCTTTCCATTTTCCAAGTCGATCCGATCCATTCGTTCGTAGAGCTATTTACTCGATCGCAGACATTTCTGGAACACCTCTAACAGAGGGAGAAATAGTCAATTTGGAAAGAACTTATTGTCAACCTCTTTCAGATATGAATCTATCTGATTCAGAAGGGAAGAACTTGGATCAGTCTCTCAATTTCAATTCAAACATGGGTTTGATTCACAATCTATGTTCTGAGAAATATGTACCACCCAAAAGGGGGAACAAAGAGAGTCTTTGGCTAAAGAAAAAATGCGCTCAGCAAAAGCGGATGGATAGAACCTTTCAACGAGATAGTGCTTTTTCAACTCGCTCAAAATGGAATCTCTTCCAAACATATCTGCCATGGGCCTTTACTTCCCAAGGGTACAGATATCTAAAGCCTCTATTTTTACAAATTTGTTCAGACCTATTGTGGAGACTAAAGAGCAAAAACAAGTTTGTATCCATTTTTATGGATAGTGTATCCATTTTTATTGATATTATTAGTGATATTATTGAGGTAGCAGTTACAAAAGGGCGAATTAAACAGATTCCATTTTGTCTTACAAAATGGAAGAGGCAATATACTCTGATAAGGAAGATTCAGAGGAAGATAAGTAAGATTCAGAGGAAGATAAGTACGATTCAGAGGAAGTGTTGGCATAAGTTTGTTCGGTCCTACGACCTGACTCCTCCAAATAATAAGCCACCATTGAGATCGACACAGCTGAGATCGGCAAATCTTCGGGAGTTCCTCTCTGCAATCTTTTTCCTTCTTCTTGTTGCTGGAACTCTCGTTGTGGTACAGCTTTACAATCTTTTCTCGATCGCTGGTGATTTACAGACAGAGTTCAAAACGGTCAAATCTTTGATAATGGAATCATCTATGCTTGAGATTGAGGTGGGAAAACTTCTGGATAGGTATCCTCTATCTGAATCGAATTCTTTCTGGTTGTTCAGGTTAACTAATCTCTTTCTAGGTGCTCTGCAAAAGATGTTCTTGCGTAATGCTGATGGAATACGCTTTAATAAGAAGAAAAATTGGAAGAAAAAGCTCGTCGAGATCATCGATCTCATAAGTATGCCCTTCGATCCACTCGCTTTTTCGATAAATACGAGATATCTAAGTCATACAAGTAAAGAGATCTATTCAGTGCTAAGAAAAAGAAAAAAGGTGAGCGGGTATTGGATTGATGAAAAGATAGAAGACTGGGCCGCAAACAGTGATTGGGTTGAGGATGAAGAAAGAGAAGTCTTGATTCAGTTCTCCACCTTAACGCCAGAAAAAAGGATTGATCGAATTTTATGGAGTCTGACTCAGAGTGATCATTTCTCAAAGAATGACTTTGATTCTCCAATGATGGAACAACCGGGAGAAATTTACTTAGGAAACTTAATTGACCTTCATAACAAGGATCTACTAAATTATGAGTTCGATACATCCTCTTTAGCAGAAAGACGGCTATTCCTTGCTCATTATCAGACAATCACTTATGCACAAACCCCGTCTGGGGCTAAGAGTGTTCATGTCCCATCTGATCTACAACCCTTTTCGCTCCGCTTAGCCGTAACCCCCTCTCGGGGTATTTTAGTGATAGGTTCTATAGGAATTGGACGATCCTATTTGGTCAAATACCTAACGAAAAACTCCTATCTTCCTTTCATTACGATATTTCTGGACAAGTTCCGGGATACAGTTTTTCGTTTTGCTGATGATGATGACAGTGATGCCAGTGATGATGAGATCGAGATTTTTATTGATGCTCGTGACCCTATTGAGGCTATTAATCAAGATATTCATGTTTTTGACGATATGCATATTGATATTGCTGATATTGATGGTAAGACCTATAATAGTTTTGAGGAGATGGATGCTCATAACGATATTAATATTAATATGGAGCTGGAACAGCTAACTAGGATGGATGAGCTAACTGAGGAGATGGACACGGTGTGGCGCGTAGCCCAATTTTATATCAGCCTTCAAATCGAATTAACAAAAGCAATCTCTCCTTGCATAATATGGATTCCAAACATTCATGAGCTGCATTTTAGGGATTCGGGTTCCTTCTCCCTCGAGCTATTAGTGAACCTTCTCTCCTGGGATTGTGAAAGATCTTCCACTGGAAATAGTCTTGTTATTGCTTCGACCCATTTTCCCCAATTCGTGGATCCCTCTCTAATAGCTCCGCATAGATTAGATACGTGCATTAAGGTACGAAGGCCTTTTCTTCCACAACAACGAAAGCACTTTCTCACTCTTTCATATACTAGGGGA